AAAGAAATTCCACGGTCGAACTACCAGAATAGAATGATCTAGAAATCTGAGCCTTAAGTAAAAAGAATTTTTTTGATTGAAAAAACTAGGACTTGATAGTTCTTATGAACTTAACTCGTTGAAATGGAAATTCCATCTAGTAAAACGGAAGAATTATAAATTTCCAAAATAATAGATAGGAATATCGCAAACAGAGCCATTGCGACTCCCATAAGTGGTGTAGTCCCCCAGCCCGGAGCGACTTTACCATATTCCGAATTCAATGGTTTCAATAAACTCCCTACAGTAGTTCGTCTTGGCCCAGATCTAGAACTATCCTCAACGGTTTGTGTAGCCATAAATCCTATTTAATCATTGGTTGAGATCTGTTGACTTTGTATACCATTCCGTTGTAGTTGTAAATAAACGATCTTACCGTGGATCCATTGTGATCTTGAAATTATCTAAAAATGGAAACAGCAACCCTAGTCGCCATCTTCATATCTGGTTTACTTGTAAGCTTTACCGGGTACGCCTTATATACCGCTTTTGGGCAACCCTCTCAACAACTAAGAGATCCATTCGAAGAACACGGGGACTAGTTGAAGTAATGAGTCTCCCATACGGGAGACTCGTTACTCGTTACTTCAATTGATATAGTGAAAAATCATTTCATTTTTTAGTCGGAACCTTTGGGGGTTCTCGAAAAAAGATAGCGAAAAAAATTATCCCTAAAGTCGAGACTAAAAGGAATGTATAAACCAATGCTTCCATAGATTCGATCGTGGTTTACAATTATAGCTTCCATACCTATTCATTTGGGATCATTTACCATACCATAGAAAGAAAGGGAAAGAATCAAAGAAGAGAGGATGATTTAATTAAAGATTTCTCCGGTACCCTATGTCAAATCAAAAAAAAAAAAAAAAATAGAAGCAAAAATACCAAAACAATGTTGTATCAGACTACCTGTCTCCTTGTAGTTGGATCTCCAATTTTTTGGAATGCTCCAAATTCCACTTGAGCATCCAAATCTGGATCAATACCAGCAAAAACATCTCTGAACAAGGTTCTAGCACCATGCCAAATGTGTCCGAAAAAGAAAAGCAAAGCAAATGAAGCATGCCCAAAAGTGAACCAACCCCTTGGACTGCTACGAAAAACACCATCAGATTTCAAAGTAGCCCGGTCTAATTCAAAAATTTCACCTAATTGGGCACGTCTAGCATATTTTTTTACAGTAGCAGGATCGCTATAACTGACTCCATTGAGTTCGCCACCATAGAACTCAACAGTTACACCTACTTGTTCAACACTATACTTTGATTCTGCCCTTCTAAAAGGAACATCGGCCCTCACAATTCCGTCTCCATCTACTAAAACTACCGGGAATGTTTCAAAAAAAGTAGGCATACGACGTACAAAAAGCTCGCGCCCTTCTTTATCTCTAAAGACGGGGTGTCCTAACCATCCAACAGCTATTCCATCCCCGCTGTCCATTGAGCCTGCTCTGAATAATCCCCCCTTTGCTGGATTATTACCAATGTAATCATAAAAAGCTAATTTTTCGGGAATTTTAGACCAAGCTTCTGATAAACTCAGATTTTCGGCTAGTCCGGCACCAATTCTTCGATATATTTCTTGCTGGAAGTATCCCTGATCCCACTGATAACGAGTGGGACCAAATAATTCGATTGGGGTAGTTGCTGAACCATACCACATAGTTCCAGCAACAACGAAAGCTGCAAAAAAAACAGCAGCGATACTACTGGAAAGTACAGTTTCAATATTGCCCATACGTAATCCTTTGTATAGACGTTGCGGCGGACGGACACTAAGATGGAATAGGCCCGCTAATATGCCCAATGTACCCGCTGCAATGTGATGAGAGGCTATTCCTCCCGGAACAAAAGGATCAAAGCCTTCCGCGCCCCACGCCGGATTTACAGATTGTACTTTTCCAGTTAGTCCATAAGGATCAGATACCCATATTCCAGGGCCATACAAACCTGTTACATGAAATGCGCCAAAGCCAAAGCAAGCCAACCCTGAGAGAAATAAATGAATTCCAAAGATCTTGGGCAAATCCAAAGAAGGTTTTCCCGTACGTTCATCACAGAATATTTCTAGGTCCCAATACACCCAATGCCAGATAGCTGCCAAGAAACACAACCCGGAAAACACAATATGTGCCCCTGCCACACCTTCATAACTCCAAATACCCGAATTTGTTATAGTTCCTCCTGAAATACTCCAACCACCCCACGAATTGGTTATTCCTAAACGAGTCATGAAGGGTATAACAAACATACCTTGTCTCCACATTGGATCAAGAACGGGGTCAGAGGGATCAAAAACTGCTAATTCGTATAGAGCCATCGAACCGGCCCAACCAGCAACTAGAGCTGTATGCATTATATGGACAGAAAGCAATCGACCGGGATCATTCAATACGACAGTATGAACACGATACCAAGGCAAACCCATAGAAAATACCCCTTTATCAAAGAAAAATAGACACTATGTAACTTTATCGCATTGGAATATACTATGTACCTAACCTTTTCAGTAGATTCTGTATGAGAAAGGGTTAATATTTATTCCGTTCCGTTGAAAATAACAGAACAATTCTGTTCGTAAGAACAAAAAGAAGCAGATCTATTCTATACCCGATAAGTACCAATACGCAATGGGAAGATTGGTCGTATTTTGGGGGAACAAATGCATAGATACTTGTTTATCATTAGAACGATCTATCATCTATCCGTTCGTTAAAATGTGTATTTATTTTCATTCTGTCTTCCTCTCTTCCTCTATGAACCCTCCAATCTATGTATAAAATAAACATAAAAAAAATGATTAAGACAATAAACCAATTGTTACGTTTCCATATTAAAGTGAAGTATAGTACTTAATTTTTTCTTTAATTTAATGCCCATTGGTGTTCCAAAAGTACCTTTTCGGAGTCCCGGAGAGGAAGATGCAGTTTGGGTTGACGTATAGTGCGACTTGTCAGACATATTGGGTCATATGGGATTTACCCGTTCTCTCCCCCGATCGAGATATCCTCTGTTTCGCCCAAGAAATATTCTATTGATTGAACCATCAATCATTTGGAGCGTGAAGCACAATTAGATCAATTTATGTTAGGGATCAATATTCTCAATTAGAAGAATTTATGGTTAACTTGTACTGATAAAATAAAGTATCCAGGCTCCGTTCAGAAAATACCAAATTGGTAATCATACATCTACATATATTACCACTTTAATTTTTATTTCTTATATTTACTATAGGAGTGATCTCAAACTGCCAACCAGTAGAATAGTATGACAAATACATTGAATAGTTTTGGGGAAGGCATGAGAATTGAAAAAAAAAAAGAAATCGTAGCAAAAAGGTGGTACTGAAATCATTTGCCCTATATGTACAAATAGAATTCGGACGTATCTTTCCCCGGAGTAGAACATGAACCTAAAAGATTTGCAAGGGCCCATTCAGGAACAAGAAAATGACATCGTAATTTTACTCTCGATGAAACAATACATCAATGAGAGGTTAGTTCAATAAGTTCAGTAAATTCTTTTTTTTTATAGGGAGGGGAGCTGATGTTTTTTGAAAATATAGAAGAAACCCCACTTTTCATTAGAAAAGCCTGTTACAAAAAAAGAAATAGAACTGGAATCGAAACATTGATTCTTTTTTCGCAATTCTTTTTTGAACCGTATGCATCCAAAGGTGCACGTACGGTTACTAAGGGATACATTTTGTCCTAATCAACCGACTTCATCGAGAAAGATTACTTTTTTTAGGACAAGCGGTTGATAGCGAGATCTCGAATCAACTTGTTGGTCTCATGGTATATCTCAGTATAGAAGATGATACTAAGGATCTTTATTTGTTTATAAACTCTCCCGGCGGGTGGGTAATACCAGGAATAGCCATTTATGATACTATGCAATTTGTGTTACCCGATGTGCATACAATATGCATGGGATTAGCCGCTTCAATGGGATCTTTCATTCTGGTCGGAGGAGAAATTACCAAACGTCTAGCATTCCCTCACGCTTGGCGCCAATGAGTTTTTATTTGAAAAAAAAAAAGGACTATGCCTTCGCCATATCGAATATGAATAATAAGTAATAATAGCATGGCACCTCGAGTTCGATATGAACAAACTATTATTGTTTTTTCCTAACATGAGATTTTGTATCGAGATAGTAGTATGAAACAAAGGTTATTTCCGATTTGTGATCTTATGTGTCGGGAGTACATTTCAGCGTCACAAACCGTTTTCTTCCACACCAGAAGCCTCTTTGTGGTATTTATGTTATGAAAGAGTACTAAAATGAAAAAAGATTATTTTTTCTTTATTTGATCGTATCAGAAAGAAACTTTGGGATTGCTAAATCACAGACGAGATAAATATATAAAGCAACAGAACCATCATAGTATTTTTTTTATTCCTACAATACAAAAGGAAGGGTGGTAAATGGACCATTCAATGATTGGGGTCGAATGGATTGATTCTATTTATTTCTTCGATAGAATAGAAGGGGAAAAAGTCAATTCCATTGCAGAGCCGTATGCAATGCACAAAAGATGCCTGTACGGTTGTTCAATTCTCTTTTTTTGTTTCTTTTCTTCTTGTTATTTTTATCACTTACTTTTACTTTAGCCCAATTGCGCGAGATAAAGGAACCGTTCATGATGTTATATTATCAGGGTTATGATTCACCAACCTGCTAGTTCTTTTTATGAGGCACAAGCAGGGGAATTTATCCTGGAAGCGGAAGAACTACTGAAACTTCGCGAAACCCTCACAAAAGTTTATGTACAAAGAACGGGCAATCCTTTATGGGTTATATCCGAAGACATGGAAAGGGATGTTTTTATGTCAGCAACAGAAGCCCAAGCTCATGGCATTGTTGATCTTGTAGCAGTCGAAAATGAAAATACTGGGGATTTAGTGTAAATCCATGCTTCCATTTCAAACCATAATTCGAATTTTCCGTGAATTGATATTGAATAGAAATAATTCATAATTATAAATCCTCAGGTTAAGATCGATCTAAACCAACCCATTCTAGAATTCTCGATATACATATATATATATATACGACATGCCAACTATTAAACAACTTATTAGAAACACAAGACAGCCAATAAGAAATGTCACGAAATCCCCCGCTCTTCGAGGGTGTCCTCAGCGTCGAGGAACATGTACTAGGGTGTATGTGCGACTCGTTCGGATCATGAGCTCAAAGAAATGAAACCATTTTTTCAGTACCCATGACTAGTACCAATAAATAGGATAAGGATAGATAGAGTGGAAGAACGAGATTTCCTATCTAAAACGAAAAATGAGGATTTCTCATATACCTATATTGTTTGTGTATGGAATTTATGGTTTCCATTGGTGCAAATCCAATCACCTCGATTTGAGATGAGAAGCAATTCCCCATTGGTAGCAAATAGTTATCCATTAAGCGGAGGAGATAGTATTATAAGAAGCAAAAAGGTTATGCTCCTATCCTTGAAAGAACGGACTCACAGGGTCAGCTACCTAGCCAACTTTCATAATTAAATGCCGTCACTGTATGGATAGTTCTTTTGTGAAAAAGAACTATTGCTGTATAATTGATGGGCAGAGCCAAAGAGTGTGAACTATACAAGTTCACAATAAAATTTGATTAAATGAAAGAAGAAGCTCCGGTGTATAGAGAGGACCTCACCGTTTAAGAAGTAACCATAGAAACGAAGGAACCCACTATTTTTTTTTATTTATTTAGTATTGTTAGAATTTCTTATTTCGATGTGAAGTGCCTGGAAAGAATAAAAAATCGTGGTTGGGAAGGTCATAGTAGCAAAAGCCATTGGAATTTATATTTTATATATCGGAATAATCCGTTTTGTTATTAATCAACTGGGGGAGAAAAGGATGACTGAAAGAAGAGAAATCAATTAGTTATTCATTAAAGTTTAATTTGATTCAATGACCAGAGTTAGACGAGGATATATCGCGCGGAGACGTCGAACAAAAATTCGTTTATTTGCATCAACCTTTATAGGGGCTCATTCAAGACTTACTCGAACGACTACTCAACAGAAAATGAGAGCTTTAGTTTCCTCTTATCTAGATAGGGGCAGACAAAAGAGGGATTTTCGTCGTTTGTGGATTACTCGGATAAATGCAGTAACTCGTGAGAATAAGGTATTCTATAGTTATAGTCGATTAATGCACAATCTGTACAAGAGACAATTGCTTCTTAATCGTAAAATACTTGCGCAAATAGCTATATCAAATAAGAATTGTCTTTACATGATTTCCAATAAGATCATCAAATAAAGGAAATTCGAATATTAATATATAAGAATGATTGAAACAGAATTCCCCGGAGAATGGACTCCGGGAAGATATAATAAAAAAAATATATAATAAAATAAATAAAAAATAATAAATAATAATAAGGTAGGGTAGAAAGTAGTAGGAATGAACGGGCATGTTTCAATAAAAAAAAAGATTTCTTCTTCACCCATTTTTTGTTTCTTCTAACACAACAATCAAATCTAGATTTGAGGCTTTTTCAAACAAAACATCAATCTGAGCTTGAGTTCCGATTGGAGTTTTGAGTCAATTGAGGAATATGTCTATTTATTTCTGGTTCTAGGACCAGTAGCTCTAGGGATCGACTCGGCTCTCTCAAATTGTTTCTCATTATTAAGAAAAGGTAACAAAGATAAAATACGAGCTTGTTTTATAGCAATAGTAATTAATCGTTGTTGTTTCAAGGTCAATCTATTTACCCGTCTAGATAATATTTTTCCTTGTTCACTAATAAATCGACTAATTAAACTCATGTTTCTATAATCGATTCGATCCCCCGATCCAATTGGGGGCAAACGCCTACGAAAAGATCGCTTGGATTTACGAAAAGGTTGCTTGGATTTATCCATATTTTTGGTTTATTCCTTATCTCTAAAATTCGATTTCTTTATTCATTTCAGATCCGACCGAAATAGACTTTGATTTGTATATTATATACATGCATATATGTTAAGCATGCATATATGTTAAGTTATTCCTTTTCCTGCGATCGCACACGCATTTCGTTCGATCTATTTTTTTATTTCCCCATGAATCGTATACTTATGACAAAAACGACAGAATTTTCTCAAAAATAATCGATTGGGTGTATTGTATCGATTCTTTTGAGTAATATATCTAGAAATGCCCGGCGATTCTTTATTGACACTATTTCGGACACAACTCGTACATTCCAAAATGACTATAACTCTAACATCTTTACTTTTGGACATAAACAACCTCCTTTCTTTGAGTTTTGGATTTGGATCGACTTAAATTTCTATTTTTAATCTGAACTAAAGTTACTAACTCAAAATGCAATTGCATTTCGAAAGATTTCGTTGTAATTATAATTATATATATATAATTAATAATTTATAATTTATATAATTAATAATAGTAATAAATAATTAAGTAATACAATTTTTTTTCTAACTATCAATTATTTCTATCTTAATCTCAACATTTCATTTAAGTATCGTCTTTCTATGCTACGATTTCGTGAAGCCCGAGCCCGCCCCAGAATGGACCCACATTTCCATTTCTGCTCTCCCAAATTGGATCTTAGATCCACCATATTTTTACTAAGGTTCAATACACTTTTTCTTTCTCTTTCCTTCCTATCCTAAAGAACTGAAAAGGGGGGCGAAATTTTAGTCACGTCACGTAGAATTTCAAATTTCTTCATTTCTTAGCATATCAATAAATCGACTCAAAAAAAGGGGAATGACAAGGCATCTGGAAATAAACGATTAATTTCTATCAATAGACCCGCTAAAGACCCAAACCATAGAGTAGTTAGCACTGGTGCCGTGGAGAGATATGTTTTTATATCTCGCATTGAAAATCCTCCTTTTTATTTTAATACATATATGGTCAGATGTTGTAGTTCAAGATCATTTGGCTTTTTTCCGTTTTGCGCAGAATTACTAACTAAAACTAAAATGGATATATACAATAAACCAATAGATGATATTTTCCTGTCCCTAAAAAGAAAAGGATGACTCCTTCCTCCCAAGGACTACCAATAAATATGCATTCTTTTTTTTTATACATTTTATACATTAGGTTTCAGATGTATATAATTCTTTTATTATATGAAATCAAAACGAAGAAATGACAAGAAAATTGTATATAGAAATAGGGAAAATAACGATGTGGAAAACAAGACATGGATTTTGTACAATGACACTGTACAACAATTTTTAAAAGGGATGTAGCGCAGCTTGGTAGCGCGTTTGTTTTGGGTACAAAATGTCACGGGTTCAAATCCTGTCATCCCTACCTATTACTCCATATGGGCAGTAATGAGGGATTAATTGAGCGAGATCAGTTAAAATTGGGCATAATCCTGCTGTATAGCATACTATATGTATACAAAATGTATTGGGGGTACAAGAAAATCCTTTTCTTTACAATTGTATCTCCTGTCATAAGAAAGAAAGCGCTCTTAGTTCAGTTCGGTAGAACGCGGGTCTCCAAAACCCGATGTCGTAGGTTCAAATCCTACAGAGCGTGATTACGTTTATGTTATGTCGAATCACAATAAAAAAACTTAACAAAGTTGAATTGCAACTTGAATTTGACCTCCTGCAAAGAGGAGGTCAATCAAAAAAAGAAATGTTACTCAATCAAAAGTCCAATTGATCACCGCGTCTGTATTGTAAATATGCTGTTACGAATAATCCCGCTAAAGTAATGGGAATTAAACCTAAGACGATTCCAAATAGAAAAACTTCAATCATTTTTAGATTTGTTTGAGAGATAAAAAAATAGGTAAGATCTATCCCTAAATATTAATCTGAATTGTCCGTGAATCTCAATGACCAAAAATTGACCATTAACGCGGGAAGGAACCATGGAGTACCTGAAATCTCAGAGAGATATTTATGAATCGTTCTCATTCAATTCATTTCAAATAAGTCGTATCTTGTTCAAACCAATCAATAGAGCTGGGGTTATAGTTGAAGCAGCCAGTAGAAAACCGAAATAACTAGTTATAGTAGGCATGAAAGAGCTAAATTGGATATCTTCTTTTTTTGCTACATATGTTGATAAAACACTTACCTAAGTTTCTATTTTCCTCAGATACAACTGTCAGAAAAACCAATTGACAGAATTCGTTTAGTTCCAATTACTTGATTCATCAGTCATTATAGATAGCACTAAAAAAAAATAGAGTGACATAGGTAGAAAGAAAAATGAATTCATCAGCTGTGACATCGACCGATTCTTTGATTCCAAAACAACAGATTCATTGTACAATTTTTAACTTGAATTAAGTTGATTAAACTAATAATTTAGAACTGTGTCGTCTAACTTCCAAAATGAAATTTAAATTTATAGTTAAGTAATTTTGGAATATTAGATTTGAAAATAACTTCAATTTTTATCATTTCTTTTTCAATAGGATCTAATCTATTTTGGAGCAAACAACCTGATACTATCTTTTATTTTTACCTATTTTAACTCATTTTTTAACTCATTGGATTCAGTACAGTAATAGATTGGTTAATTGCCCATAATAAAATATCTCGATCTCGAATGAAAAGAAAAAAGCGTCTCATGATCTATCGAAAAACCTTTAATTTAATTTAATTAATTTTATTTTTATTTCAGGTTCAACTCAATTCGAAGAAGAGCAATTTCCATTATCCCTTTAGGTTCTATATTCTGTCTTTCCATATCATGGGGTTCCATCCTTGTAGTTCGGCCAAGAAAGAACCTTTGTTTTGGATCTAATGCAATAACGATTACATCACAAATATTAATTGTTCCAACTATGTTATGTTCTTTTTTTTTCATCAAATACTATCTACTATAGTATTATAGTATATTTATTAGTATTATAGTATATTTATTGTACGACCGACCAATTACTTGAAATGAAAGAAAAGAATTCGAACAAAAAATTTAACCATGAAAGGGTTTATA